AATAAGATGCCTGATAAAAAGGGCTATTTTGATAGAATAGATAAAGTATTATTATACTCTTATTATATATAATAGAATTAAACTATTACCTTAGAAATCAAAACTCTACGTGCATCATACACCAAAATATAGAAAAGTAAGCTAAAATTATCAAGCTATTAGGCTCATACCCTAAATATGGGATTAATCCCCTTTCCTAATAAAAAGAAAAAGAGTATTTCTAACTTTAACAGTAATAGGGACTTTAATTACTTTATCATCTAATAACTGAATTAGAATATATATAGGGTTAGAGCTAAATTTAATATGCTTTGTACCTTTAATTATAAAAAAAAATAGAAAAAGATCAGAGGCAATAATAATTTATTTTCTTACTCAAAGAGTGAGAAGAATATCATTATTATTTAGTTTATTAATAAGAAAGATATGAGTCGATCAAGAAGATATGATGATATTCATAATAACAGTAAGATTAATAATTAAATTAGGGGCTGCTCCCTTCCATATATGGTTACCTAAAATAATAACAATGATAAGATGAATAAACAGAGTAATATTAATAACCTGACAAAAATTAGCACCTATAATAATACTAAGAAATATTTATATTAATAATATTATACTAAATTGTATTGTTACAATATCAGTAGTAGTAGGAGCTGTTGGAGGTTTAAATCAATCTTCCCTACGAAAAATTATAAGATATTCATCAATCAACCATTTAGGGTGAATATTAATCATAAATAATAGTCAAAACAATTGAATAATTTACTGAATAATATACAGAATCATTATATTAATAACATGTTTAATATTTGATAAATATAATATATTCTTTATAAATCAAATTAATATAATAAATTTATCAATAATAGAAAAAATAAATCTAGTGATTAATATAATAAGATTAGGGGGATTACCCCCTTTTATTGGATTTTTACCTAAAATAATAGTTATAAAAACTATAATAAACTCCATAATAATAACCACCCTTATTATATTAATAATAAGATTAATCACATTATATTATTATATACGAACAATAAGTAGTATGATGATAATAATATCATCAACAAACAAATGAATAGTTACAAACAATATAAAATTAATACCCGGATTAATATTAATAATAAATATAAGATTACCATTAATATATATTATTAATATTATATAAAAGCTTTAAGTTAAAATAAAACTGTTAACCTTCAAAGTTAGAAATAGTTACATAACTAAGCTTTAGAAGAATACAACTTCTACTTTAGAATTGCAGTCTAATATCATAATAAATTGACTATAAAGCTAATTTAATGATAAAGGGTTACACACCATAAATAAATTTACAATTTATTGCCTAATAATTTCAGCCACTTTATCTTTTTGAATAAATGAATTTTTTCAACCAACCATAAAGATATTGGTACATTATATTTCATATTTGGGATATGATCAGGAATAGTAGGTATAGCTATAAGATGAATTATCCGAATTGAGCTAGGACAACCAGGAACATTTATTGGGAATGACCAAATTTATAATGTAATCGTCACAGCCCATGCATTTGTAATAATTTTCTTTATAGTAATACCTGTTATAATTGGGGGTTTCGGAAACTGGCTAGTCCCTTTAATAATTGGAGCCCCTGATATAGCATTTCCACGAATAAATAACATAAGATTCTGATTATTACCCCCTTCCATTACATTAATAATAGTAAGTAGAACTGTAGAAATAGGGGCAGGAACTGGTTGAACAGTATATCCCCCTTTATCAAGAAATGTATCACATGCAGGAGCATCTGTAGATCTAGCTATTTTTTCATTACACTTAGCTGGGGTATCCTCTATCCTAGGTGCAGTAAATTTCATCTCTACCATCATTAACATACGAGTTACAGGAATAAACCCCGAAAATACACCTTTATTTGTATGATCTGTTGGAATTACAGCATTATTACTACTCCTGTCATTGCCTGTACTAGCAGGAGCTATTACAATATTATTAACAGATCGAAATTTTAATACATCATTTTTTGATCCTATTGGAGGGGGTGACCCTATTTTATATCAGCACTTATTCTGATTTTTTGGGCATCCAGAAGTTTATATTTTAATCCTACCCGGATTTGGCTTAATTTCCCATATCATTAGTCAAGAAAGAGGGAGGACAGAGACTTTTGGATCATTAGGAATGATCTATGCAATATTATCAATTGGAATCCTAGGGTTCATTGTATGAGCACATCACATATTTACAGTAGGTATAGACGTAGACACTCGTGCCTACTTCACCTCAGCAACTATAATCATTGCAGTACCCACAGGTATTAAAATCTTTAGATGAATTGCAACAATACATGGAAGTAAATTAAATTATTCTCCATCCATATTATGAGCCAGAGGTTTCGTATTTTTATTTACAATTGGGGGTCTTACAGGAGTAATCTTAGCAAATTCATCAATTGATATTATTCTTCATGATACTTATTATGTAGTAGCACATTTCCACTATGTATTATCTATAGGAGCTGTATTCGCAATCATAGGAAGATTTATTCAATGATTCCCACTATTTACAGGAATAACATTAAATCCCAAATGATTAAAAATTCAATTTCTATCAATATTTATAGGAGTAAATATAACATTCTTCCCTCAACACTTCTTAGGTTTAAGAGGAATACCTCGACGATATTCTGATTATCCCGATAGATATGCTGGATGAAATATCATTTCATCAATCGGATCAACCATATCAATAATTAGAACCATGATATTTATAATAATTATCTGAGAAAGAATAGTAGCTAACCGACAAGTAATATTTAAACATAACATAACCTCAAGAATTGAATGATTACAAAAAACTCCACCAGCAGAACACTCATATAATGAATTACCAATAATAATTAAATATCTAATATGGCAGAAAATATTATGCAATGAATTTAAGATTCATATATAAAGAATTAATCTTTTATTAGAAATAGTTACATGAAATATAATAATATTACAGGATGCAAATTCACCAATTATAGAACATATAATTACATTCCATGACCATATTATTATAATCTTAACAATAATTACAGTAATAATTAGTTACATCATATATACCTTAACAATTAACAAACTAATTAATCGATTACTATTAAAAGGAGAAATAATCGAATTAATATGAACTATACTACCCGCAATAATCTTAGTACTAATTGCACTCCCATCATTACGATTATTATATATAATTGATGAAATTAATAATCCTTTATTAACATTAAAAATTGTAAGACATCAATGATATTGAAGATATGAATATTCAGACTTCTTAAACGTGGAATTTGATTCATATATAAAACCCGAAAGAAACATGATAAATAACGAATTCCGATTATTGGATGTAGATAATCGTACAGTATTACCTATAAATTCACAAATCCGTTTAATAATCACATCAGCCGACGTATTACATTCATGGGCTATACCTTCATTAGGAGTAAAAATCGATGCAGTACCTGGGCGATTAAATCAAGGATCTATTAATATTAACCGACCAGGATTAATATTCGGACAATGTTCGGAAATCTGCGGAGCCAACCATAGATTTATACCTATCGTAGTAGAAAGAGTACCTTTAAACAAATTTATACACTGAATAAAGATAATATCATTAAGTGGCTGAAACACAATAAGCATTGGTCTCTTAAACCAAAATATAGTAATATACTCTTAATGGCCAAAGAGGGGTTTAGTTTACTTTAAAACATTAATTTGTCAAGTTAAAAATAATTTAGTATAAATAATTAGCCCTTATTATGCCTCAAATATCACCATTATGATGAGATTGCCTCTTTATAATATTTGTAACATTATATATTTTAACAATAATATGTATTTTCCATATAATCAGATATTACAAAGTAAAAAAATCATCTCACAGATTATTAATCAAATATATAACCTGAAAATGATAACTAATTTATTTTCAACATTTGATCCAGCGACTAGATTAAAAATATCAATAAATTGATTAAGATCAATAATTAATTATATAATTATTCCCGTCAGATTCTGATTATTACCCAATCGTATTATAATTATATTATTAAAAATAATTATAATACTTAATATAGAATTTAAAATATTATTAAGAGTTAAAGGTGGAGGAATAACAATTATAGGGATTACAATATTTATATTTATTTTAATAAATAATATTATAGGGTTATTACCATATATTTTTACTAGTACAAGTCATTTAGCATTTACAATAAGAATAGCCTTACCTATTTGATTAAGATTAATGATATACGGATGAATTAATAATACAACTCATATATTAGCCCATTTGCTACCTAGAGGCACACCTAAAATACTTATACCCTTTATAGTAATAATTGAAACAATTAGTAATTTTATCCGCCCAGGAGCATTAAGAGTACGTTTAATAGCTAATATAATTGCAGGACATTTACTTATAAGATTACTAGGAAATAATATAAGCAGAGCCAGAGGTTTAATAATACCTTTTATTGTTATAATTCAAATATTATTAATAATATTTGAAATAGCAGTAGCCATTATTCAAGCCTACGTATTTTCAGTACTAAGAACATTATATGCTAGAGAAGTATTATATGAAAACATATAATAATCACCCTTACCATTTAGTTGATTATAGACCATGGCCTTTAATAGCATCCATTGGAGCTATAGCTCTAACTTCAGGCATAGTAGTTTGATTCCACAAAAATGAAATATATTTATTATGAATTGGAGTAACAATCTTACTATTAACTATATTTCAATGATGACGAGACGTAATCCGAGAAAGAACTTATCAAGGGAAGCACACTCAAAAAGTTGTAAGAGGATTAAAAATTGGAATAATTTTATTTATTATTTCAGAGGTATTTTTCTTCATTTCATTCTTCTGAAGATTTTTCCATAGAAGACTAGCTCCATCAGTAGAAATTGGAATGACATGACCACCAAAAGGAATCAATACATTTAACCCTATAGAAATCCCCCTATTAAACACAATAATTTTATTATCTTCAGGAGTAACAGTTACATGAGCACATCACAGAATTATAATAAATAATTATCATCAAGCCAATATTAGATTAATAATTACAGTAATATTGGGTTTATATTTCACAATATTACAAGGATATGAATATATTGAATCAAGTTTCAGAATCAGAGATTCAATTTATGGTTCTACATTCTTCATATCCACAGGTTTTCATGGAATCCATGTAATTGTAGGAACCACCTTCTTAATCGTGTGTTTAATTCGAAATATAAAACACCATTTCTCAAGAAATCACCATTTAGGGTTCGAAATAGCAGCATGATACTGACATTTTGTAGATGTAGTATGATTATTCCTTTACATTTCAATTTACTGATGAGGTAGATACTCTTTTAGTATATAAATATAATTGACTTCCAATCAATAGATCTCACCTGAGAAAGAGTAATAATAATAATTATAAACACAATAATAATAGCTTTAATTATCTCAATGGGATTAATGATATTATGCTCAATTATTTCGAAATCAGCAAGATATGACCGAGAAAAAATATCACCATTCGAATGTGGATTTGACCCTATAAGATCAGCACGAACACCTTTCTCAATTCAATTCTTTCTAATTGCTGTACTATTCTTAATCTTTGATATCGAAATTGCAATTATTTTCCCTATTATATTAATTATAAAATACAGTATTACCACAACATGAATTATAACAATTATATTATTCTTAACAGTACTAATTAGAGGTCTTTATCATGAATGAAAAAATGGAGTACTAGAATGATCAAAATAACATATAAATAAGATAAATATAGGGGTTGTAGTTAAATTAACATTTAATTTGCAATTAAAAAATACCTTTAGGTCTACCTCAAGATAATGAAGTAAAAATTTACTTTTAGTTTCGACCTAAAAATTAAGGTATCATACCTCTTATCTAAAAATTAACTGAAGCCAAAATTATTAGAGGCTTTTTATTGTTAATAAAAACATTGATTAGGTAAGATCCAGTTAAAGAGGATTAATGACATTATAAGAAGCTGCTAACTATCTAATAAGGCGGTTAAAATCCGTCTAATCCTCTATTTTTGTAGTTTAATTAAAACACTTTATTTTCATTAAAGAAATAAGAACATTCTTCAAAAGTACTTGGGAGGAATATGACTATCCTATAATAATTACTTCAAAATTAAGCTTTAATTTAAGCTACCCAAATAAATAAACATAAATAATAATAATCTTAAAAACAAGAATGAAATTAAATAAATCCTAATATTATTATTATCATAAACAGAATTAAAACTTCTTAATCAATTAAAAAAAGAAGTAAAAGAACTTGAAATTAAATATTCACCTCAACCATAATCTATAAAATTTATATATGATTTAGATAATAATAATCTATGGGAATATGTTATATAAGTTCTAAAACTAGGTATAAATCATATTGATCCTATAAAGTAAACTGGAAGAGATAAACTTAATCCTAAAATATAATCTCCTAAAAATAATTGAGAAATAAAATAACCTAATAAAGATCCTAAAAAAATTATAAATAAGGACAATAATTTACATTCCAAGGGAATTATAAATAAATCAACAAAAGGAAGAATTAACCATGATAGTATTCTACCTGAAAATACCGCTATAAATGTTAAAAATATCATAGATAATATTATAAAAAAATTCTCCCCTGTTAAAGAAATTGGAGATAAACCATTATAATCCCCAAATAAATAATAAATTAAACGAAATCTATAAGAAACAGTAAGACCTACAGAAACATAAAATAATAAATAAATAAATAAACTAAATTCATTTAAAGATATATATTCCAAAATAAGATCCTTTCTATAAAAACCAGATAAAAAGGGAAATCCACAAAGAGAAAGAGTAGAAATACAATAACAAGAAGATGAAAAAGGCAATTGATTAATAACATAACCCATATAACGAATATCTTGAGTATCATTTATACAATGAATAATTAAGCCAGCACATAAAAATAATAATGCCTTAAAAAAAGCATGAGTAAGCAAATGAAAATATGATAAATAATAATTACCTATAAATAAGATAGTTATCATAAAACCCAACTGTCTTAAAGTAGATAAAGCAATAATCTTCTTTAAATCATATTCAAAATTAGCACATAAACCCGATATAAACATAGTTAAACAAGACAACAATAACAATAAATTTATATTTAAATTAAATAAATAACTTTCAAACCGAATCAACAAATAAACACCTGCAGTAACAAGAGTAGAAGAATGAACTAAAGCTGAGACAGGAGTAGGTGCAGCTATAGCCGCCGGAAGCCAAGAAGAAAAAGGAATTTGAGCACTCTTAGTAAAAGCAGCAATAATTATAAGATAAACCATATATTGATTTAATCCATATATTGGAAAATAAATAACAAAATTAAAACCCCCTCTACTAAAAATTCAAGCAATAGAAATAAGAATAGCCACATCCCCTAGACGATTAGTCAATATAGTTAATATTCCAGCATTATAAGAATTATAATTCTGAAAATAAATAACCAGACAATAAGACACTAAACCTAGACCATCCCAACCCAATAAAATTCTAATTAAATTAGGAGAAACAATTAAAAAAATCATCGATAAAACAAATATTAAAACAAGTAACAAAAATCGAATCTTATTTACATCATCACTTATATAAAATTTACTATATAAAATCACTATAGAAGAAATTAATAATACAACAGACATAAAAATAACTGACATTCAATCAAATAAACAGGTTATAGTAAAAGTAACAGAATTTAATATAAAAACCTCCCAATCAACAAAAACAACTGAATCTATTAATAAGAAATATAAACCTAAAAGAAAATGTAATAACCCTATAACTAATAAAAACAAAGATCACATCCCATAACAATTAGGATAAAACATGGATTAAAGAGATATAATCTTCCTGTAATACCACAAATTACAATTCTAAATAAACTACTATAATCCTATAAAAACAGAGAGAATATATTAATCCTAAGAATTAATAAATTTAAAGGAAAACAGTGATACATAATTAAAAAATACTCACGAACATTAATAAAATTAATAGAAAATAAACCAGAATAAATAATCCCATGTTGAGTAATAGAATAAAGATAAATTCTATAACAACAACAAAAAAAGGAAACTAATATAATAATAAATATAGTATATCAACTATAAGATACTAAAGACAAAATAATATAAATTTCACCCAATAAATTTAAAGTAGGAGGTGCAGCTATATTACCTACACATAAGATAAACCAAAATATAGAAAGAACCGGCCAAATATTAATAAAACCTTTATTAATAAGAAATATACGACTATGAGTACGTTCATAAACTAAATTAGCCAAACAAAATAAACCAGATGAACATAAACCATGACCTAATATTAAAATCAAAGAACCAATAACACCAAAATATGATATTGACATTAATCCACAAATAACTAAACACATATGAGCAACTGAAGAATAAGCAATTAATGATTTTATATCAACTTGATATAAACATATTAATCTAACAATAAAAGAGCCATAGAGACTAATAGATAAAAACAATCAACCAAAAGATATAGAATAATCCATAATAAAAGAACTAACCCGTAAAATACCATAACCCCCTAATTTTAACAAAACACCAGCTAAAATTATAGAACCCGAAATAGGAGCCTCAACATGAGCCTTAGGTAATCAAAAATGGAAAAAGATCAGAGGGAGTTTTACCAAAAAGGCCATAATAAGAGATAAATATAAATAAAAATTCATCTCCACAAAAATTAACCAAAACACAAGAGTGGAGGACAGAGCATAAATATAAAAAATACCTAATAATAAAGGCAAAGACATAAATAAGGTATAAAATAATATATAATAACCAGCCAAAAGACGCTCAGGCTGATACCCCCACCCAAAAATCAAAAAAAGGGTGGGGATTAATGATATCTCAAAGGAGATATAAAAAATAAGTATATTATCAGAACTAAAAATAAGCATAAGAGAAATTATTATAAATAAAATAACAAAAAGAAACTCTATAGGGTTATTATTATTCTTATAAATAATAAATCTAGCCATCACTATCAAAAACAAAATTCAATAAGAAAGAGAAATTATTCTATAAGATAAAATATCATTAAATAATCCATAACCCAAACATGAAAACTGCATAGGATAATTAAAGTGTATAAAAATAAATGTAATTATTATTAAAGATAATATAAATAATCATCAATTATTTAGATAAAGGATTAAAAATAAAGTAACAAAAATATATTTTATCATGATAAAGTTCTTATACTAGTTAAATAATCATTTCCTTTTAATCGAACCAATCTCACTAAAACAGATAAACCTAAAGCCCCTTCACAAACAGAAAAAACCAAAAATAATAAAGAGAAATACAATTCATAATTATAAATTATCATTATAAGGAATAACACATAAAATACAATAAGAACTAAAAATTCAAGACTTAATAATGATAATAAAATATGTTTACGGGTAGAACAAAATACAATTACCCCACAAATTATTGATAAAAAAATAAAAAAATTTAATGACAATAGTTTTAATAATTTAAATAAAATAATGATCTTGTAAATCATAAATGGATTATAAATATCCTTAAAACTTCAGTAAAAATCAAAAAAGACTATCATTAATCTCCAAAATTAATATTTTAATTAAACTATTTACTGATATGAATTATTTATTTACTATTATAGTATCTTTATCTGTAGCATTTTTATGAATAAAACATCCATTAAGTATGGGATTAATTTTAATTTGTCAAACATTAATTATTGCTATATTAACAGGAATAACATTAAGATATTTCCTATATTCCTATATTATTACTATTGTAATATTAAGAGGAGCCCTTGTTTTATTCATTTATATAGCAAGAATTGCATCTAATGAAAAATTCCAAACACCTATCCTGCTAATAATCTTATTTATTACTATTACAATAATTATTTATAATTTATTACCTAATAATGAAGAAATAATCCCATATCAAATAAGTAATAATATAAACAATATAACAATACCATTAATTAAATTATATAGAACCATATCTGCATATATTACGATTATAATAATTTTTTATCTTTTAATTACTATAATTGTAGTATCAAATATTGCCCCTACAACAGGAGGGCCTTTACGTATAAAGATTTAATATGAATAAACCCATACGAAAAACACATCCTGTAATAAATATTATTAATAATAGAATTATTGATTTACCAACACCTAGTTCAATCTCCCTCTTATGAAATTTTGGATCATTATTAGGAGTATGCCTTATAATACAAGTTATAAGAGGAATTTTCTTAGCTATACATTATACCGCTAATATTGAAATAGCCTTTAATAGAGTAATCCATATTTGTCGAGACGTAAATAATGGATGATTAATCCGAAACACCCATGCAAACGGAGCTTCACTATTCTTTATATGTATATACTTACATGTAGGACGGGGATTATATTATATATCATATAAATTAATAATAACATGATACGTAGGGATAATAATTTTACTATTAACCATAAGAACAGCATTTTTAGGATACGTATTACCTTGAGGGCAAATATCATTATGGGGGGCTACAGTAATTACTAATCTAGTATCTGCTATTCCTTATCTAGGAAATACAATAGTTACATGATTATGAGGGGGATTTTCTGTAGATAATGCAACACTTACTCGATTTTTTACTCTACATTTTCTTTTACCCTTCATTATTATAGGTATAGTAATAATCCATTTATTATTTTTACACCAAACCGGAAGAAATAACCCTTTAGGGATTAATAGAAAATATGATAAATCTCCTTTTCACCCTTATTTCTCAATTAAAGATCTTATAAGAATTATTATTATATTAATAATAATTAGAATTGTTATCTTATTAGAACCACGTATAATAAGTGACCCTGAAAACTTCACCCCTGCAAATCCAATAGTAACACCTCCTCATATTCAACCAGAATGATACTTTCTATTTGCTTATACAATTCTACGATCAATTCCTAATAAATTAGGAGGTGTCATAGCAATAATAATATCTATTCTTATTATCATATTACCACCTATAACTAATAAAAATAAATTCCAAGGAAACAAATTTTACCCTTTAAACAAAAGATTATTCTGATTTTTTACAGCAAACATTATTCTATTAACATGAATTGGAGCACGCCCAGCAGATGAGCCTTTTATCTCAACTGGCCAACTACTCACATTAAGTTACTTTATATATTTTATAATTAATCCAATTGTTTTGACTATATGAGATAAGATAAATGATTAGTCATAAAGTTTTAGATAAACATATATTTTGAAAATATAAAATGAAAGTTAAATTCTTTCACTGACTTATATCACTTAAATTAATGTATTATATTTTATCATACAATTATTAATAGTAAAAGACTAATAAATAATAAAAATAAATTTAATGAAAAAGGTAAAAACAATTTTCATGATAACATTATTAACTTATCATAACGGAACCGAGGTAAAGTGCCTCGAACCCAAACAAATCAAAAAATTATAACAACAACCTGAATATAAAAAAAAATAGAATAAAGGTTACAACCTATAAATAAGATAACAGTTAATATACATATAAATATAATATTTATATACTCAGATAAAAAAATAAAAGCAAATCCCCCTCTACTATATTCAACATTGAACCCTCTGACAAGTTCACTCTCACCTTCAGCAAAATCAAATGGTGAGCGATTAGTTTCCGCTAAACAAGAAGATAACCACATAAAGAACAAAGGCATAGAAAAAAATAGAAACCAAGAACAAGACTGATAATATATAAAATCAATAAAATTAAAACCAAAAGTAAAAATAATTAAACATATTATAATTATTGTTATAGAAACTTCATAAGAAATAGTTTGAGCAGCAGCACGTAATCTACCTAATAAAGCATAATTAGAATTAGAAGATCAACCAGCTAAAAGTACACCATAAACTCTCATACCAGTACAGCATAAAAAAAACAATAAACCTAAACTGAAATTATAAATATTAGTTAAAAATGGATATAAACACCATAATATAAAAGATAATATCAATATAAATACAGGAGAAATATAATAAATTAAAAAATTCGACTTTAAAGGATAAACCTGCTCTTTAAAAAATAACTTTAACCCATCAGCAAAAGGTTGTAACAACCCTATAAAACCCAACTTATTTGGCCCTTTACGTAATTGAATATAACCTAAAACTTTACGCTCAAAAAGAGTAGTAAAGGCAACTCCAATAAGAACACAAATAATAGTAAGAATATAATTAACAATAAACACTACTACCTGTAATATATATTACTTTAATAAATTCTAAATTTATCACAATAAATCTGTCAAAGTAGTATTTAATAAAATTCATAAAAAATAAATTATTTAATATGTATCGGTCCTTTCGTACTAGAACATATAATTAACAATTGAGGATAGAAACCAACCTGGCTCACGCCGGTCTGAACTCAGATCATGTAAACAATTAAAGGTCGAACAGACCTAGATATTTAAGCTTCTGCACCTAAACCTAAGTTTAATCCAACATCGAGGTCGCAAACTCTTATATCGATAAGAACTCTCCATAAAAATTACGCTGTTATCCCTAAGGTAATTTAATCTAATAATCCATAATAAAGGATCTTTAATATATAAATCAATAACAATATTAATACAGAAAGTTAAAAAAATTTCCATGTCGCCCCAACAAAATTTACTAAATATTAAACCATATATTGATTTACCAAAAATGATTAAAAACCAGTAAATAAAATTCTATAGGGTCTTCTCGTCCTCCAAATAAATTTAAGCTTTTTCACTAAAATATTAAGTTCACAATTATAAAACAAAGAAAGATAATATTACATTAAACCATTCATACAAGCCTACAATTAATAGACAAATGATTATGCTACCTTCGCACGGTCAAATTACCGCGGCCATTCAAGATATAAACTCATAGGGCAGGACAGACCTAAAATAAAATAATTAACAATAGGACATGTTTTTGATAAACAGGTGAATACTAAATTTGCCGAGTTCCTATATTAAAAATAACAAAATTACTAATTTTATCATTATTAACTGAAATAAATAATTCAAATCAGAATCTTAATAAAAATTTAAACACTAAATAAATAAAAACCAGAATTAGATAAACTATAACGAAATAAATGATGACCGTTTCCAAACCTACAAAACTAATACAATAATAAACAATAAAATGTTATAAAAACAAAAAAGAGCTTATCCCCTTAAATGTTAGAAATATTTGAATTAAATATAATTTAATTTAACTAATTAAAAATAAATCCTAAATTAAATTTAATTCTTAAGAAACCAGATATTTATAAATGAATAGCATATAACTCCTATAATCAATTTACAATTATTTATGCAATAATATGAAGCAAAAGAAAATAGCACTTATAATTTCGGGATAACCATATATATATGGGATTATTTAATAAACCCTGATACAAAAGGTACAAAAATCAAATTCTACTTTAACTATAAAATCAAAAATACTTCACAGTAAAATAAACTATAAATAATAAATTATTAATTCTATAAAAAATACTATAACATAAAATTATTTTTATTAAAAGATAATAATAAATAATATAATAATAATTAATTTATATATATATCAGATCAATTTGAATTGCACAAATATAATCATTCTTGTAAAAAACAATTCACCCTAACAGTGATAATCTGTATAATTCCAGGCTCATCTTCCGATAAACCTACTTTGTTACGACTTATCTCATCTTAATATGAGAGCGACGGGCGATGTGTACTTAACCGAGAACATATATCATAAATAAAAAATAATAATTATTACTACTAAATCCATTTTCATTAAAAAAATACATTAAATTAAATCCAAATTATTATAAAATAAAATGTAGCCCATTACTAACCTTAATATAGCTGCACCTTGACCTGAAATAGATTATATAAATAATAAAAGAGAATAAAATATTCTATTAAAACACTCATAAATAAACAGAGATATACAAACAATAAATTAAGGTAAAATTTATCGTGGATTATCAATTAAAGAACAGGCTCCTCTAGAATGATCAAATTACCGTCAAATTCTTTTAATTTATAGAACAACTAATAATACTAAACATAAAATTTACATTCAAAATAAAAGGGTATCTAATCCTTGTTTAAAAAAGAATTTCATATAATGAATTACCAAATAATATACTAACAATTAAATTTTACCCAAAATCAAATAGTTATTATTATCAATTAAATAAAAATAATACATAAGAAAAAATATTAATTATGATTAAGTGTATAACCGCGACTGCTGGCACAATTTTAGTCAATCAAATTTAAAGGAGCTATATCTTAAAAAATTAAATTTTACAAAAATAAAAGCTGAGAATATAATAATAATTAATTTATATATACTTTTAGTAAATATAAAAATAACGCACAAAAATTTACATGCAATCATCCCCATTATTTAATCACTAATATAATTTAAACTAGAATCAAATATCTATATATCTATATTAATAAAAATAACCACGTGGATCACCAATGATTACCCCCCCGCTACGCTCTGTCCTCCACTCCCTCTGGTCCTTCCTGACGGGGTAATCATGTAACTATTTCTAACTTAGATACATATATATACATTGCATATGGTAACATATTCCCATATGTACTATAACATATAAAGTAAACTAAACCTCTGGCTCATCTGCTGATTTCGCCTTAAATCAATATATGGTTTATCTTATTTATATGATAAGATATATATATAAATTTATTGTTAATTATATTCTTTATGTCTCCGGTAGTATCATACTCTATCCATTCCAATTAGTTAAATAATCCCATATCATATTCCTCCACCAACGGTCCTGGCCCCAGGGGGTCCTTATATACTAATACTGAAGTTATCATACTCTATCCATTCCCCTTAAAAACAGAGTATCATAAATCAAATACATTCATAAGTTATATACTATTTTTACATTTATTTATATAAAAATATCTAATTAATAAAAATAACCACGTGGATCACCAATAACTATTACCCCCTCCATATATATATATATATATAAATATTAAACCATATAAAATTATATGTGTGCCACGCAACTATTTTTATATTTATAACAATTTTTAAAGAATATAATTATAAATAAGGTATAACCCCTTTTATACTGAATTTATAATTATCAGATTTATAAATTATACATGATAGTATCCTAACTGAAATATTTATAATTATCAGATTTATAAATTATACATGATAGTATCCTAACTGA